GTGAAAGAGAAACTTCCCAGATCCAGGGAAGCTTATCATAAAGGGCTTCAACAAGGGGTTTTATTCGTTCTTTGAGCAAAAAGATAAAGATCGGATAGATTCGAACCGCAATTGCAAAGGTAATAACTACTATGCCAGCCAAAATCATGATCTTCACCAACTTGGATTTGGTTCTCTCGCGAAAATCGCGAGTTGCAGAGATGAGAACCATGAAAAGCAAGATCCCGAATAAGAAAACAGAAACCGAGGAAACCACAAGAGTGAAGACTAGTAGAGTCTCATCTTTTGTCATTCTTTGCTCCTTTTTCACTCAATGATTCATTCGAATTTCCCAACCAAAAATTCTATATGTCTATTCTATGATATTTCTATATATATAGAATATGATATCTAATATGACACCCGATTTGTCAAAGGGATTGGATTGGTGACTTACCCATTCAGTGACTTTGGCACTGGACGTTCCAAAAACGGGTACTATCGGATCGGGTGAATTAGAGAATAGACAGAGGTCCGTTGGCATTTCAGCTTCTCTTCTCCTTTCAGGGCCTATCCGAAAGAGAATCCAGGACCTCTTCTCTTGGTCCTGAATATCAGAATAGGACGAACGAACCGGCCTCCGCGGATATCTTTGCTTCGGAACAAAACAATTAGCATTAGGCTCGGTCAACTGGAATGTGTATTATCCATATGGGAGATCTTCCAATCGAGAAGATCCATCGATCTGAGACGAAGAGAAAGGGCCAATTTTCTTTACTTATTCAGTTAAACCAAGGATTCGTTATGGAAGCAGATAGCAACAACCATTTCATCAGACATGCGTATTTTTGATTATCCGGTGGATTTACACAGTTTCATTAATGCAAATTGTTTGATGTAGTTAGTACTCAGGTTGTTCGACGCTCAAGAATTCTTATTTAGGCAGTTCATATCATCCCATACATAGTGTTTTGATCTAAGATTGCAATTCTTCCATGTTTCCGCAGTAGCATATTGTTCCATGGAGCTAGGGTCCAAAATAGGAATCAACAAGTATTTCCACGACTCTACCGCCCGGCCAATCCTGTTCCACTGAATCCCCTCCCTTTTTCATGGCCACAAACAATGTCTTTGTCATTTGATCCAGGAGCCTTCCGTTAGATAGGAACGAACAGCTTTGCTAAATACTGAGAACTCTCGGATAGAGTATTAGAATGAAAAGACCATTAATTATATAAGGAAGAACCCAGGGTTCTAGCCCATTCCCATTCCTAAATCAATAATTCGTAGTGCTTTTGCCTTTCTTGCGTACTCCTGGTGAACCAGTTGCTAGCCATATGTTTCGGAGGCTTTTTTCTCCAGGTACTGGTACTAAGCCGCTTTGCCATCTCTTCATCTTCATCTGCAAAGAATTCTCGACGTGAAAACACAGAGACAAAGGCCTGATCTTTGAATAGGAAAAAGAATGGATCCGAAGGGTCCCAAATCAATTGGCTTATTCGAAAAAAGCCCTCTTCTTTGAAAGATATATCTCGTGTCTGGTACTGCATTGTTCCACTCTGCAAGAAGTCCGAATCAGTCTCTTGCACCTCCTCCTTTTTATGATAAATATACCAGAAATAATTCGAATAAATAGCAGTCTCTGACAACTCATCCTCTTAAATCTGCTTGGACCCGCTCCAATACCCATAGGAAAATCCCCAGTCATATTCAGCGTACCTGTCCCTGCAATCAAATAGATTGTCCCAAGGGCCCCATATTCTAGGAGCCCAAGTTATGCTATTGAAAATTCGTTCCTCTAGCAGTTCCGGTTTGACCATTCCGTTCCCTTTTTCAAACTCCACTTCTTTTCATATAGCAATCCCTAATCAAAGAGAGAACAATATCCATTTCAAAACATTTCTAACGGATTCCTTGGTTCGGACCGACGAAGTAATGGCACTCGATTATTATCAACCCGAGTGCAATCTTTTTCTGTCGGTAAGGATTGCACCAGAGCACCTTCTACTTCTAATAGGCCATGAACTATAGATAGAGAAGAATCATTCTGAGCGAGTCCATAAGAAGCGACCCACTTTTTCATCGGTTCCGGGGGAAGACCAAAGATCTTGCGCGACCGGTCCGCCAGAAAAACTCAAAAGAGAAAGAAGTCTCGTTAATCTCTTCATGCTCGTTCCAAGTTCGAAGTACCGTTTGGCCAAAGAAAAAGCCGCTTCCTGACACGATTGCCTCTTTATATAGATAGATATAGGATCTATGGGGTTATTACTTAGAAGTCTATTTTGTACAAGATCCCCTCCTATCTGATAGAAAAGGGTCCCATGATCCCGAGCCGGTCTTATCTTGGCTCGCAAACCCCAAGTTTGTCTATGAAGAGCTAATCTAATTGTATTAGTTTCTATAATGGATTTCTTATGTGGAATACTAATGGATAGGGCCTCGTTGCTAAGTGCTACAAGATCTAGTGCACTGGAACTCGTGGTTATGGACCCGAATCCTTTAGTATTCCACATTGTCTTTTCCAAGTAAAAACCCCTAGTATATGAAAGAATGAAAAGGTGCTTTCGTTCTTGTGGAATAAGAAGCCCTCGTACCTTAATGAAAGGAAAATAGGAATTTTTCGTTAGGTATTTGACCAAATAGGATCGTCCAGTTCCTATAGAACCTATCACTAAAATACCCGATAGGGCTAAGCGGAACGAAAAGGGTTTTCCATGAGATGGTAAATGAAAACGATTAGCCCCACACGAGGGAATAAGTGATTGTCTGATAATGAGCAAGGAATATACGTCTTTCTGCTAAAGAGGAGAGGATCTATTAAACTCATAATTCATTAGATCCTTGTTAGCAATGTCAACTAGGTATCATAAGTAAATGGATCCCGGTTGTTCAATCCTTTGATAACCAGGGTCATTCTTTGCTAAAGAGAAATGATCACTATGGGTCAGACTCAATAGAATTGGATCCATTCCAAATAGCGAGAATTAGGATTCTTGATCCCTCTCAATCTCTCTTTCAATTCGAGGATCCAGAGAGGTGTTTTCATAGTCATCTCCGAATATTTGCCATCTCCGAATATTTGCCATCTCCGAATATTTTCGATTTCATTTTTCTATGATATGTCTTTCTATATGAAAATTGGTTATTTACGATGTACGATGATCCCTGTTAAGCATCCATGGCTGAATGGTTAAAGCGCCCAACTCATAATTGGTAAATTTGCGGGTTCAATTCCTGCTGGATGCACGCGAACGGGAACGTTCCATAAGTCTATTGGAACTGGCTCTCTATCTATGGAATCTCATCCATCATCCATACATAACGAATTGGTATGGTATATTCATACCATAACATAAGAACAATAAGAACTCGAATTCTTATCGATACTGGAACTCAGAGCATAGGAGGGAAAGTCGATTTATGGATGGAATCAAATACGCAGTATTTACAGAAAAGAGTCTTCGTTTATTGGGAAAGAATCAATATACTTCTAATGTCGAATCGGGATTCACTAAGACAGAAATAAAGAATTGGGTCGAACTCTTCTTTGGTGTTAAGGTAGTAGCTGTGAATAGCCATCGACTACCCGGAAAGGGTAGAAGAATGGGACCTATTCTGGGACATACAATGCATTACCGACGTATGATCATTACCCTTCAACCGGGTTATTCTATTCCACTTCTAGATAGAGAAACGAACTAAAGGAGAATACTTAATAATACGGCGAAACATTTATACAAAACACCTATCCCGAGCACACGCAGGGGAACCGTAGACAGGCAAGTGAAATCCAATCCACGAAATAAATTGATCCATGGACGGCACCGTTGTGGTAAAGGTCGTAATGCCAGAGGAATCATTACCGCAAGGCATAGAGGGGGAGGTCATAAGCGCCTATACCGTAAAATCGATTTTCGACGGAATCAAAAAGACATATCTGGTAGAATCGTAACCATAGAATACGACCCTAACCGAAATGCATACATTTGTCTCATACACTATGGGGATGGTGAGAAGAGATATATTTTACATCCCAGAGGGGCTATAATTGGAGATACTATTGTTTCTGGTACAAAAGTTCCTATATCAATGGGAAATGCCCTACCTTTGAGTGCGGTTTGAACTATTGATTTACGTAATTGGAAGTAACCAATTAGGTTTACGACGAAACCTAGAAATCGATCACTGATCCAATTCGACTACCTCTACGGGATAGACCTCAACAGAAAACTGTTGAGTAACGGCAGCAAGTGATTGAGTTCAGTAGTTCCTCATAGAAAATTATTGACTCTAGAGATATGGTAATATGGAGAAGACAAAATTGTTTGAAGCACGCACAGAACCGGAAGCGCCCCTTGTTTCAAAGAGAGGAGGACGGGTTATTCACATTTAATTTGATGGTCAGAGGCGAATTGAAAGCTAAGCAGTGGTAATTAAGACCCCCGGGTGAAAATAGGGATGTCTCCTACGTTACCCATAATATGTGGAAGTATCGACGTAATTTCATAGAGTCATTCGATCTGAATGCTACATGAAGAACATAAGCCAGATGACGGAACGCGGAGACCTAGGATGTAGAAGATCATAACATGAGCGATTCGGCAGATTTGGATTCCTTTTCTATATATCCACTCATGTGGTACTTCATCATACGATTCATATAAGATCCATCTGTCTAGAGATCGTCATATACATCTAGAAAGCCGTATGCTTTGGAAGAAGCTTGTACAGTTTGGGAAGGGGTTTTTTGAGAAAAAAGAAGAATCTACTTCAACCGATATGCCCTTAGGCACGGCCATACATAACATAGAAATCACACGTGGAAGGGGTGGGCAATTAGCTAGAGCAGCAGGTGCTGTAGCGAAACTGATTGCAAAAGAGGGTAAATTGGCCACTTTAAGATTACCATCTGGGGAGGTCCGTTTGGTATCCCAAAACTGCTTAGCAACAGTCGGACAAGTGGGTAATGTTGGGGTGAACCAAAAAAGTTTGGGTAGAGCCGGATCTAAGTGTTGGCTAGGTAAACGCCCCGTAGTAAGAGGGGTAGTTATGAACCCTGTGGACCACCCCCATGGGGGCGGTGAAGGGAAAGCCCCCATTGGTAGAAAAAAACCCACAACCCCTTGGGGTTATCCTGCGCTTGGAAGAAGAACTAGGAAAAGGAAAAAATATAGTGATAGTTTTATTCTTCGTCGCCGTAAGTAAATACGTAACTAGGAATATGGAAAATTGCATTTTTGGGATTTGCAATAATGCGATGGGCGAACGACGGGAATTGAACCCGCGCATGGTGGATTCACAATCCACTGCCTTGATCCACTTGGCTACATCCGCCCCTTATCCAGCTAAAGGATTTTCTCTTTTTTCCATTCATCATTATTCTATTTATTCTGACCTCCATACCTCGATCGAGATAGTGGACATAGGATGCCACTCTTTAAAATGAAAAAAGGAGTAATCAGCTGTGACACGAAAAAAAACGAATCCTTTTGTAGCTCGTCATTTATTGGCAAAAATCGAAAAGGTAAATATGAAGGAGGAGAAAGAAATAATAGTAACGTGGTCCCGGGCATCTAGCATTCTACCCGCAATGGTTGGCCATACAATCGCGATTCATAATGGAAAGGAACATATACCTATTTACATAACAAATCCTATGGTAGGTCGCAAATTGGGGGAATTCGTGCCTACTCGGCATTTCACGAGTTATGAAAGTGCAAGAAAGGATACTAAATCTCGTCGTTAACTGAATTCAGAATAGAAAGATTCAGAATAAACAAAATTTATAGGATTCAAATAAAGTAAAGGTAGGCAGTTAATAACCTTATTTATGACAAGTTTCAAATTGGTAAAGTATACCCCTAGGATAAAGAAGAAGAAGAACGGGTTAAGGAAACTCGCAAGAAAAGTTCCAACCGATCGTCTACTTAAATTCGAACGGGTTTTCAAAGCACAAAAACGCATACATATGTCTGTTTTCAAAGCACAAAGAGTTCTTGATGAGATTCGCTGGCGTTACTACGAGGAAACCGTTATGATACTGAACCTCATGCCTTATCGAGCATCTTATCCCATCTTAAAGTTGGTTTATTCGGCAGCAGCAAATGCTACTCATTATAGGGATTTCGACAAAGCGAGTTTATTCATCACTAAAGCCGAAGTCAGTAGGAGTACTATTATTAAAAAATTCAGACCTCGAGCTCGAGGACGTAGTTATTCTATAAAAAAAACCATGTGTCATATAACAATTGTACTAAATATAGTAAAGAAATCAAAATAATCTTTAGATCAATCCAAGATTTCGATTCCCAATAAAAAAAAGAAATAGAATAGAAAAATATGGGACAAAAAATAAATCCACTCGGTTTCAGACTTGGTACAACCCAAAATCACCATTCCTTTTGGTTCGCACAACCAAAAAATTATTCTGAAGGTCTACAGGAAGACAAAAAAATACGGAATTGTATCAAGAACTATATACAAAAGAATAGGAAAAAAGGCTCGAATAGAAAAATAGAATCAGACTCAAGTTCTGAAGTAATTACACATATAGAAATTCAAAAAGAAATCGATACAATCCACGTCATAATCCATATTGGATTCCCAAATTTATTAAAGAAAAAGGGAGCAATTGAAGAATTAGAGAAAGATCTCCAAAAGGAAGTTAATTCTGTAAACCAGAGACTTAATATTGCTATCGAAAAGGTTAAAGAACCCTATAGACAACCTAATATTCTTGCAGAATATATAGCTTTCCAATTAAAAAATAGAGTTTCATTCCGAAAAGCTATGAAAAAAGCCATTGAATTAACTAAAAAAGCAGACATAAAGGGAGTAAAAATCAAAATAGCGGGTCGTTTAGCAGGGAAAGAAATTGCACGTGCGGAATGCATCAAAAAGGGCAGACTGCCCCTCCAAACAATTCGCGCTAAAATTGATTATTGCTGCTATCCAATTCGAACTATCTATGGAGTATTAGGTGTAAAAATTTGGATATTCGTAGAAGAAGAATAACTAACGCAGTCTTCTTATTCTGCCCTGTGATAGAATAAAAAAGACAAGAACTTTATTTTTCTAAAAATCCCTAAAAAAAAAAGAAGAAATTATACCTCTTTCTATAAGATTTAATGAAAATTGATAAATCTTTTAATATAATTGCTATGCTTAGTGTGTGACTCGTTAGTTTTTTCTTTAGGGTCAAAAATGGAGATTGAAAAAAAAAATTGGCTGAACCCTACTAAAAGCTGAACCCTACTAAAAATAGAAAAAAACTTAGTAATTATAGAAAATTAACTAATAACCAACCTATTGCTTCGTATTGTCGAGATCCTAACTAAGAAACAGTCACTATGTGAATAAATACATCTATAAAAAATGAGTAGATCTATCATATAGTTGTAGCAACTGCATTTTTTTCTCTACAAAAGAAACCAGATTCTAGGCTGTGAAGCAAAACTAAAGGGATGTGGATAAAAGGAGGGATGATAGATAGAAGGAAGAAGAATAAGAAAGATATATGATTCCAATGTGTATGGTCTATGAATTACATCGTAAAAAAAAGCAATGTGATAAAGCATCAATATAATAAAATAAAAAAAAAAAAGAGAGAATTCGAAATCGTAACTTTTGAAACAACAAATAAAAATTTAAAGAAATAAAAAAGAGCAGCCCGCGTTAATAAAACTGAGAAAATTGACTCGGAAAGAACTTTTTTGGAAGCTCCATTGCAGGATTCAAACCTAACCATTAAAGGAGAAGCTGTGGGAACGACAAAACCTATGACGGCATCGGATTTTATTGAAACGAATCCTAAGGCTTCATTGGGTGGGATGGCGGAACAAACCAAAAAAATGGCTTTATTTGATACGGTTCTAAATTAACAAATAAGACAGGAAAGAGTAAATATTCGCCCGCGAAATATTAGAATACTTTACCACGATTCAATAAGAATAAAAATAAGGAGATTCAAAAAAAAAGAAAATTTTTTTTTATATAAATATAGAATTTGAATATATTCTAGATCTTCTTTCTTGACTATATATTTTTCTATTTTAAGAAAGTAAAAAAAAACCAACTTTTTCCATTATATATTGATGCGTATCTATCCATAATATTTTTGAATATTATGGAATTAGAGAAATTCGCACGCTTTCTCATTTAATTCGCGAGGAGCTGGATGAGAAGAAACTCTCATGTCCAGTTTTGCAGTAGAGATGGAACTAAGAAAGAACCATCGACTATAACCCCAAAAGAACTAGATTTCGTAAACAACATAGAGGAAGAATGAAGGGAAAATCCTGCCGAGGCAATCGTATTTGTTTTGGTAGATATGCTCTTCAAGTACTTGAACCCGCTTGGATCACCGCGAGACAGATAGAAGCAGGACGAAGAGCAATGACACGATATGCACGTCGTGGTGGAAAAATATGGGTGCGTATATTTCCCGACAAACCGGTTACAATAAGACCCACAGAAACACGTATGGGCTCGGGAAAGGGATCCCCTGAATATTGGGTAGCCGTTGTTAAACCGGGTCGAATACTTTATGAAATGAGCGGAGTATCCGAAACTGTAGCTAGAGCAGCTATCTCTATAGCTGCCAGTAAAATGCCCATACGAAGTCAATTTCTTCGATTAGAGATATAGAACCCCAAAAAGGAGTGTTGAAGATAAAAAACCCCAGGTTTGTCTTTCTGGAAAGACAATATTTCTTTCATCCTTTTGCATTGAAATAACAAATTGAAATCAAAATAATATGATTCAACCTCAGACCCTTTTAAATGTAGCAGATAACAGTGGAGCTAGAAAATTGATGTGTATTCGAGTCATAGGAGCCGCTGGTAATCAGCGATATGCTCGTATTGGTGATGTTATTGTTGCTGTAATCAAAGACGCAGTGCCCCAAATGCCTCTAGAAAGATCCGAAGTAGTTCGAGCTGTAATTGTACGTACATGTAAAGAATTCAAATGCGAAGATGGTATAATAATACGCTATGATGACAATGCAGCAGTTATCATTGATCAAAAAGGAAATCCAAAAGGAACTCGAGTTTTTGGCGCGATTGCCGAAGAATTGAGAGAATTGAATTTTACTAAAATAGTTTCATTAGCCCCTGAAGTATTATAAACACTAGTAGACGAGATATAGATCAAAGAATAAATTAGTAGATTGTGTCTCACGTATATGCGTTAAAATCCAAAATGAAAAGAAAAAGGAAAACATGTTGATTATAGAAAAATTAGGAGGAACCTAGAATTAGAGTCTTATGGGCAAGGACACTATTGCTGATTTACTAACCTCTATAAGAAACGCAGACATGAATAAAAAAGGAACTGTTCGAGTAGTATCCACAAATATTACCGAAAACATTGTTAAAATACTTCTACGAGAGGGTTTTATTGAAAGTGTTCGGAAACATCAGGAAAGTAACAGATATTTCTTGGTTTCAACTTTGCGATATCAAAAGAGAAAGACTAGAAAGGGAATATATAGAACTAGAACCTTTTTAAAGCGTATCAGCCGACCTGGCTTACGAATTTATGCCAACTATCAAGGAATTCCTAAGGTTTTGGGCGGAATGGGAATTGCTATTCTTTCTACCTCTCGAGGTATAATGACAGATCGAGAAGCTCGACTAAACAGAATTGGGGGAGAAGTCTTATGTTATATATGGTAATGGCCTCCCCTATAGTACCCGAATTCTATCTCGAACTTCCTATTTTGAAAATAAAAATCGAAAAATAGGAGAAAAAAATATGACAGAAAAAAAAAATTGGAGAGAAAAAAAAAACCCGAGAGAAGCAAAAGTCACTTTCGAAGGTTTAGTTACGGAAGCCCTACCCAACGGAATGTTCCGCGTTCGCCTAGAGAATGACACCATCATCCTGGGCTATATTTCAGGAAAGATCCGGTCTAGCTCTATACGAATACTGATGGGGGATAGGGTCAAAATTGAAGTAAGTCGTTATGATTCCAGCAAGGGGCGTATAATTTATAGACTTCCCCATAAGGATTCAAAGCGTACCGAAGACTCGAAGGATACTGAAGATTTGAAGGATACCAAAGATTCAAAGGATTAGGTTTTTCTAGGGTAATAACTTCCAAGTTTCCAAATTTAAGTGAAGAGACTTATTTTTTCCAAAAGAATAGATTCATAGTTATAAGAAAGGAATACCTATATATGAAAATAAGAGCTTCCGTTCGTAAAATTTGTACAAAATGTCGACTGATTCGCAGGCGTGGGCGAATTAGAGTCATTTGTTCCAATCCGAAACATAAACAAAGACAGGGGTAATCTTTCGAAAAAGGAGCTTTTCTTTCTAAAAAGTAAAAAAAAGTAGCTACGGAAATGTCTAAATTCCAAATAAAAAAATGAGAGTAAAGGATCTATTTTACCCTGAAACGGATATCTTTGTATCTTTTTTTCTTTTTGTTACTTCTAACTCATATTTATGAGATAATAAAATATGACAAAAGCTATACCAAAAATAGGTTCACGTAAGAAAGTGCGTATTGGTTTGCGTAGGAATGCCCGTTTTAGTTTACGGAAGAGTGCACGTAGAATAACAAAAGGGGTTATTCATGTTCAAGCCAGTTTCAACAATACCATTATAACCGTTACAGACCCACAAGGTCGGGTGGTTTTCTGGTCCTCCGCAGGTACTTGTGGATTCAAAAGCTCAAGAAAAGCATCACCCTATGCTGGTCAAAGAACAGCAGTAGATGCAATTCGTACAGTGGGTTTGCAACGAGCAGAAGTTATGGTAAAAGGTGCTGGTAGTGGAAGAGATGCCGCATTACGGGCCATTGCTAAAAGTGGTGTACGGTTAAGTTGTATACGCGATGTAACACCTATGCCGCATAATGGATGTCGACCTCCTAAAAAAAGACGTCTGTAAAAAAATGAAACCGCTTTCAAGAGAAATAAACGATTCAATGATCAAATAATAATACTAGTCTGTTATGGTTCGAGAGGAGGTAAGAGGATCCACCCAAACACTAGAGTGGAAGTGTGTTGAATCAAGAGTAGATAGTAAGCGTCTTTATTATAGTCGTTTCATTCTGTCCCCGCTTAGAAAAGGTCAAGCAGACACTGTCGGTATTGCCTTGCGAAGAGCTTTACTTGGAGAAATAGAAGGAACATGTATCACACGCGCCAAATTTTGGAACGTGCCACACGAATATTCTACAATAGTAGGTATTGAAGAATCCATACAAGAAATTTTACTAAATTTGAAAGAAATTGTATTGAGAAGTAATCTCTATGGAGTTAGAGACGCATCAATTTGCGTCAAAGGTCCTAGATACATAACCGCTCAAGATATAATCTTACCGCCTTCCGTAGAAATCGTTGATACGACACAACCTATAGCTAACTTGAGAGAGCCCATTGATTTCTATATTGAGTTACAGATCAAGAGAGATCGCGGATATCATACGGAACTCAGAAAGAACTCTCAAGATGGAAGTTATCCTATAGATGCTGTATCCATGCCTGTTCGAAATGTGAATTATAGTATTTTTTCTTGTGGGAATGGAAATGAAAAACACGAGATACTTTTTCTAGAAATATGGACGAATGGAAGTTTAACTCCTAAAGAAGCGCTTTATGAAGCTTCTCGTAATTTGATTGATTTATTTCTTCCTTTTCTACACGCAGAGGAAAAGGGCGCTAGTTTCGAAGAAAAAAAAAACAGGTTTACTCCATCCCTTTTAACCTTGCAAAAAAGAATCACTAATCTAAAGAAAAACAAAAAAGGAATTCCATTGAATTGTATTTTTATTGATCAATTAGAATTGCCTTCTAGAACGTATAATTGTCTCAAAAGGGCCAATATACATACACTATTGGACCTTTTGAGTAAAACTGAAGAAGATCTTATGCGAATTGACAGTTTTCGTATAGAAGATGGAAAACTGATATGGGACACTCTAGAGAAGCATCTCCCAATTGATTTACCTAAGAACAAGTTCTCGCTTTAAATCCATTGCAATTTTTTCCTCTTCTTCTTTTTTCTTTTTACTCTAACTCAATCAAAAAAAAAGAAAGCAATTTTGCATTTTTGGCACAATCTATATTTTCGCGAAATGGATCATAATAAAATAGATTTTAGGTATCTAGGGAAGATTCACTTGGAAGTAACTATTTCCTAGATACCCATGCGGGGGGCTTCGCGGTTGAATGAATCAACTCGAAAAATCCCTAAAAAAGACCTAAAGTTAAGGATTTATCAATGGGTAATGTTGCTCCAATACCTAACCAAAGAGCTACTGCAGTACCGATTAAAAAAACGGTCGTAGCTACTGGGCGACGAAATGGATTTTGGAATTTATTGACATTCTCTAGAAAGGGTACTGTCAATAAGCCCGTTGGCACAGAAACCATTAAGAGAACGCCCAATAACTTATTGGGTACTGTACGGAGTATTTGAAATACGGGAAAGAAGTACCACTCGGGTAATATTTCCAGAGGAGTTGCAAACGGATCCGCCGGTTCACCAATCATTGACGGCTCGAGAACCGCTAAACCTACATTACACGCAATAGTACCTAGAATTACTACTGGAAAAATGTATAAAAGATCGTTGGGCCACGCGGGTTCCCCGTAATAATTATGTCCCATCCCTTTAGCTAATTTTGCTCTTAATACAGGATCATTTAAGTCAGGTTTCTTTGTTATTGGGATAGGTGAATTCTTTAGGATCCATCCCCCAAAGGAACCGGACATGAGAATTTTTCATCATCCGGCTCGAGCAAGAATGAAAGAAATAAGACCGTGGAAGATCCACAATAGAATAGGGTATATAATGACTCAATGACTCAAGGTAAGAAAAGCTTTATCAGATTATCTTTTCCGAAGTTGCGCCTATAACTACTAGAATCCTATTCTTATGCGTAAATGCTCAATATCCAAGTGGGCTTACAAATTTGATCATGATCAATTGCTTTGTGGATTGTCTCTTAATTAGTTGGTGTTTATCCTCTCAATATCGTAAGTTTCTTACGTCCAAACAAAGTATTTACTTGTTACTAATAAAAAATCAAAAAGTTTAGCCTACGTTCTTCCTTAGATCCCTTCTTTTACTCCGATAGTATTGCGGATCGAAATCGATGCAAAGAAAATGAATGCATTTCCATACTATAATAAAAAGTAAGTGTAATAAATATAGAATTGGATCATATCACATGACTTATTCGATTTATACTCTATGGGATCTTCCGGAGCCTGTTCATGGATGACATAGTTGGGGTATGATCATAGAAAATATTCTCCTCGAGTGAACCAGCCTATCCTTCCTAGATAGGGGACTTACATGTTGATTGGATGCGGAGACACCTTTGGTCGTGAATTCTAATGTGGCAGATCCAATTCTCTATCTGCATGGCCAAATTAATAATTCAAGTCACACACTCCCATAATCCGCCTTATTTTCTTTCGTAAAATTAACTTCAACTATAACTATTTGTATTGTATCAAAATACTTCGAAGTTGAAGAGAAGTATCCAAATGACATGTCTTATTTTACAATAACCCATGTTTGTAGCAATGAAATACCACAACCTACCCTATATGATATATGAGAATTAGAATTCTCTATGATATGCCTTCCCTATAAAGGACCCGAAATACCTTGCTTACGTATCATTGGAAAGTGCATTAACATAAATACGGCAGTAAGCAGAGGCAGTACAAAGGTATGTAAACTATAAAAACGAGTCAAAGTGGATTGGCCCACACTAGCACTTCCACGTAATAATTCCACTAAAGGGGATCCTATTACCGGAATCGCTTCAGGTACACCTGTCACAATTTTGACTGCCCAATAACCAATTTGATCCCAAGGCAAAGAATAACCAGTTACACCAAATGATGCAGTCAATACAGCCAAAACCACACCTGTGACCCAAGTTAATTCACGGGGTTTTTTAAACCCACCTGTGAGATACACACGAAATACGTGCAGGATCATCATTAGAACCATCATACTTGCTGACCATCGATGAACTGATCGGATTAACCAACCAAAGTTGGCCTCCGTCATTATATATTGAACGGAGGAAAAAGCCTCTGTAACGGTTGGTCGGTAGTAAAAAGTCATAGCAAAACCGGTAGCGACTTGTACTAGAAAACAAGTAAGTGTAATTCCCCCTAAACAATAAAATATGTTGACATGAGGAGGAACATATTTACTAGTTATATCATCCGCAATTGCCTGAATCTCAAGACGTTCCTCAAACCAATCATATACTTTATTGAGATAGGTAACTAGCCCGACTCCCCCTCCGAGAACCGTATATGAAAATTTCATCTCGTACGGCTCAAGCAGAAACATACAAATTTTCAGCGGATATTAGAAAAAAAGTTCAAAACTTCATCAGCCACGGTATTCGATCGATTTGCCTTGAAGATATGAAATAAGAAAAATCCAGAATTTATTCTTTGTGATGATAATGCCAAAAAATCTCAAGTTGGCTCATCTGGATTTCTTTCCCGTATGTTGATCATTAGAGGCCTCTTGACTTTTCTCTTCCCTATTTTTTATTTATTTGATTTTTTTACTTGTAAAAAGATCAAATACAAATTTATAGTGGTTTTCTGATAGAAATTATCTTGTTGCGATCCTATGAATCAGTTCAATTAAAACCTTAGATTCACACTAGAGCCACGATGATTGAGTCTCAAGCTAAACAAAAGGCAAGGGTTCCTCGAATAAGAACCGCTTGATGATCATTTATTGAAAAAGAAAAAAGTTTTCTTTTGGGCAAACAAAATTGGAAGGAAGAAAATTTCTTTTTTTATTAAGAACTACTTGAATTTTTTTTTAGTCTGGTTGCGAGGTCTAAATAGTGAGTATGAATCATAGTTCCATTTTTTTTCTTGATCCACTCTATGTATTTCGTGTTCCAGATACTAGGATAAATAATATCCGACGAATTAGAATCATCTTGATAGAGATAACAGGCCCTTTCTATGTATTATCAATAGGATCAATTCTAACAAGTCACACACTCATATTCCAGAGATACCGAAACAAAAAAATCCACGATCGAACTACCAGAATGTCTAGAAATGTGGAGCTTAAAGTAGAAAGGCTTTTTTTGGATGGAAAAACTATGACTTCATAGTTTTAGTTAGTAAAAACCTAATTCGTTAAAATTCCGTCCAGTAAAACAGAAGAATTATAAATTTCTAAAATGATAGATAGGAATATCGCGAATAAAGCCATTGCGACCCCCATAAAAGGGGTAGTCCCCCAACCCGGAGCGACTTTCCCATATTCCGAATTCAGGGGTTTCAATAAACTACCTGCGCCAGTCCGTTTTGGCTTAGGTCTAGAACTATCTTCAACGGTTTGTGTAGCCATAAATTCTATTTAATCATTGGTGTTGACTTTGTATACTATTCCGTTGTAGTTGTAAATACACGATCTTTTCATAGATCCATTGTAATCTTGAAATTCTATAAAAATGGAAACAGCAACTTTAGTCGCCATCTCCATATCTGGTTTACTTGTAAGCTTTACTGGGTATGCCTTATATACCGCGTTTGGGCAACCCTCTCAACAATTAAGAGATCCATTCGAAGAACACGGGGACTAATTGAAGTAAGAAGTCTCCCCTCTGGGGGACTTCTTACTTCAATGAAATTATTTATTTCCTTCAATTAAATTATTTCATTTTTTAGTCGGAACCTTAGGTGGTTCTCGGAAGAAGATAGCGAAAAAAATTATCCCTAAAGTCGAAACTAAAAGGAACGTATAAACCAATGCTTCCATAGATTCGATCCTGGTTTATTTACAATTATAACTTCCACACCTATTCACTTATCATTTGGGATCATTTCCCATATAAAAAAAGAAAAAGAGTTAAAGAAAGGACAAGAGAAGTTTCTCATGTCAAATCAAAAAAGAGAGGTGAAAGATACCATAGCAATGTGGTATCAGGCTGTCTGTCTCCTTGTAGTTGGATCTCCAACTTTTTGGAATGTTCCAAATTCCACTTGAGCATCCAAGTCTGGATCAATACCAGCAAAAACATCTCGAAACAAGGTTCGAGCTCCATGCCAAATGTGTCCGAAAAAGAAGAGCAAAGCAAAGGTAGCATGACCAAAAGTGAACCAACCCCTTGGACTGCTGCGAAAAACACCATCTGATTTCAAAGTAGCTCGATCTAATTCAAAAATTTCCCCTAATTGAGCACGCCGGGCATATTTTTTTACAGTAGCAGGATCAGAATAACTTACTCCATTAAGTTCGCCACCATAGAACTCCACTGTTACACCTACTTGTTCAACACTATATTTTGATTCTGCTCTTCTAAAAGGAACGTCCGCTCTCACAATTCCCTCCTCATCTACCAAAACTACCGGAAATGTTTCAAAAAAAGTAGGCATACGACGTACAAAAAGCTCGCGTCCTTCTTTATCTCTAAAGACAGGATGTCCTAACCATCCAACAGCTATTCCATCCCCATTGTCCATTGAGCCTGCTCTGAATAATCCCCCTTTTGCCGGATTATTACCAATATAATCATAAAAGGCTAATTTTTCGGGAATTTTAGACCAAGCTTCTGACAAACTAAGATTTTCGGCTAACCCATCGCTAACTCTTCGATATATTTCTTGCTGAAAGTATCCCTGATCCCACTGATAACGAGTAGGCCCAAATAATTCGATTGGGGTAGTTGCCGATCCATACCACATAGTTCCGGCAACTACGAAAGCAGCAAAAAAAACAGCAGCGATACTACTGGAAAGTACAGTTTCAATATTGCCCATACGTAATCCTTTGTATAGACGTTGTGGCGGACGGACACTAAGATGGAATAGGCCTGCTAATATGCCCAATGTACCCGCCGCAATATGATGCGAAGCTATTCCTCCCGGAACGAAAGGATCAAAACCTTCTGCGCCCCACGCAGGATTTACAGCTTGTACTTTTCCAGTTAGTCCGTAAGGATCGGACACCCATATCCCGGGGCCATATAAACCCGTTACATGAAATGCACCAAAGCCAAAACAAGCCACCCCTGCAAGAAATAAATGAATTCCAAAGATCTTGGGCAAATCCAAAGAAGGTTTTCCCGTCCGCTCATCACAGAATATTTCTAGGTCCCAATATACCCAATGCCAGATAGCTGCCAAGAAACACAAGCCAGAAAACACAATATGCGCACCTGCCACACCTTCATAACTCCAAATACCCGGATTCGTTACAGTTCCTCCTGAAATACTCCAACCACCCCACGAATTGGTTATTCCTAAACGAGTCATGAAGGGGATGACGAACATACCTTGTCTCCACATTGGATCCAGAACAGGATCAGAGGGATCAAAAACCGCTAATTCGTATAAAGCCATCGAGCCGGCCCAACCAGAAACTAGAGCTGTGTGCATTATATGCACCGAAAGCAATCGACCCGGATCATTCAATACGACAGTATGAACACGATACCAAGGCAAACCCATGGAAATACCCCTTTAGCAAAGAAAAATAGACACGATGTCGCTTTATTTTATCGCATTGGAAAAAACAATCCATACATATCCTATGTACCTAACCCTTCCAGGGGATTCTATGTCAGAAAGCGTGAATATTTATTTCATTCCATTAAAAATAACAAGCCAATTCTGTTTGTAAGAAGAAAGAGAAGCAGATCTATTCTATACTCGATAAGTGCCAATATGCAATGGGTAGCTTGGGCTATTTGGAAAAATGAAAAATAGATCCTTAATCCCTCTTTGTTTATCATTCGAATCACGGATTCCTTTTTCTTTATTCAATCTGTCTTACCTTCTAATCTTTCAATCTATGTATTATTTCAATCTATGTATTCATAGAATCTATAGTATTCTTATAGAATAAGAAAAAAATGAAGATAATAAACTGTGGATTCTTTCTTTCTCTTCCATTCTTACGTTTCCATATTAAAGTGTAGTTTTCTTACTTAAATTTAATAATATTAATCTAATATGCCCATTGGTGTTCCAAAAGTACCTTACCGGATTCCTGGAGATGAAGAAGCGACTTGGGTTGACTTATACAATGTTATGTATCGAGAAAGGACACTTTTTTTAGGTCAAGAGATTCGTTGCGAGATCACGAATCATATTACGGGTCTGATGGTATATCTCAGTATAGAAGATGGAATTAGCGATATTTTTTTGTTTATAAACTCCCCTGGCGGGTGGCTAATCTCAGGAATGGCGATTTTTGATACGATGCAAACGGTGACACCTGATATATATACAATATGCCTCGGAATAGCCGCGTCCATGGCCTCCTTCATTCTCCTTGGAGGAGAACCCACCAAGCGTATAGCATTCCCTCACGCTAGGATTATGCTTCACCAACCTGCTAGTGCTTATTATCGGACAAGGGCATCAGAATTTTTACTAGAAGTGGAAGAGTTACACAAAGTTCGCGAAATGATCACAAGGGTTTATGCACTAAGAACAGGCAAGCCTTTTTGGGTTGTATCCGAAGACATGGAAAGGGATGTTTTTATGTCAGCAGACGAAGCCAAAGCTTATGGACTTGTCGATATTGTAGGGGATGAAATGATTGACGAGCACTGCGATACGGATCCTGTGTGGTTTCCAGAAATGTTTAAGGATTGGTAGTGGCTGGATTTCTTTAAAATTTATTTCAAACCTAAATTCGGGTTTTATGCTATTTTATAGAAAATAGAAATACTTCATGATGATGGATCATCAGGTTAAGATCGATCTAAACCAATCCATTTTTTCTATATACATACGACATGCCAACGGTTAAACAACTTATTAGAAATGCAAGACAGCCAATACGAAATGCTAGAAAATCGGCCGCGCTTAAGGGATGTCCTCAGCGTCGAGGAACATGTGCTAGGGTGTATGTGCGACTCGTTCAGATCATGAGTTCAAACAAATAAGAAAATTTTTGAAGTATCCATGATCGGTACCAATGAATAGGATAGAGAAGCTCTATCCATAGATTTCTATGGTATATGGAATTTATGGTTTCCTTTGATGTGATGCAAATTCAATCATCTAGATTGGAATTGGAAGAAGCAATTCCTCCATTGGTAGTAAATGGTTATCCATTAAGCGGAGGAAATAGTAATAAAAAGAAAAAGGTTTCTGCTCCTTTATCTTAAAAGAACGGACTAAAGGGCCAGCAACTTAGCCAACTTTCATAATTAAATACCGTTACTGTATGAATAACTCTTATTGTGAAAAGAGCTATTTACTCTATAATGGATAGGTAGAGCCAAAGAATGTGAACTATACAAGTTCACAATACCTTTTGATGAAATGAAAGAAAGGGCTCCGGTGTATAGAGAGGGCCTCGCCGTTTAAAAGGGAACCATAGAAACGATGGAACCCACTGTTTTTTTAATATCGTTAGAATTTGTTATTTCTATGCGAAATAACTGAAGAGAATAGAATAAAAATCGTGGTTGGGAAGGTTATAGTAGCAAAAGCCATTGGAATTTCTATTTTATATATCGGAATAATCCGTTTTGTTATTAATGGGAAAAAACTGGGTTAAAAGAAAAGAAGAGAAATCATTAGTTATTCATTAAGGTTAATTTGATTCAATGACCAGAGTTCCGCGAGGATATATAGCTCGGAGACGACGAACAAAAATGCGTTCATTTGCCTCAAACTTTAGAGGGGCTCATTTAAGACTTAATCGAATGATTACTCAACAAGTAAGAAGAGCTTTTGTTTCTTCTCATCGAGATAGAGGCAGGCAAAAGAGGGATTTTCGTCGTTTGTGGATCACTCGGATAAACGCAGCAACACGGGTATATAACGTATTCGATAGTTATAGTAAATTAATACACAATCTGTACAAGAAGGAATTGATTCTTAATCGTAAAATGCTTGCACAAGTAGCTGTATCAAATCCAAATAATCTTTACACGATTTCCAATAAAATAAAGACCATCAATTAAATTAAAGGAATAAATAAAGTAATATACAGGAATAATTAAAACCGAATTCCCGGAGAGGGAACTCCGGGAAGATACAATAAATTAGGATTAAGTGGTAGGAATCAACGAGCATGTTGCAATAAATAAAAAAACTATTTCTTTTTTCCCATTTTTCTTTCTTATAACAAACACAAGAATCAAAACTGGATTACTTTCTTTATATATGAGTCTGACCCTTTCGAATAAAACATCAACAATCGGAACTTAAGTTTCGATTGTTGTTTCTTAAATTCTAGTTGGAGTTTCTTAAGTTTCGATTGGAATTAAACTTTTGTGTTAATTGAGGAATAGGTCTATTTTTTCTGTGTCTAGGACCCGCAATTATTGAAATTGACTGGGCTTGAAATTGCTTCTCATTCTCATAGTTACGAAATGGTAAGAAAGATAAAATACGAGCCTGTTTTATAGCAAGAGTAATTAATCGTTGTTGTTTCAAGGTTAATCTATTTATTCGTCTGGATAATATTTTTCCTTGTTCACTAATAAATCGATTAATTAAACTCATGTTTCTATAATCAATTCGATCCCCCGGGCCTATTCGAGAACGCCTACGAAAAGGTTGTTTGGATTTACGAAAAGGTTGTTTGAATTTACGAAAAGGTTGCTTTGATTTATGAAAAGTTTGTTTGGATTTACGAAAGGGTTGCTTAAATTTACGAAAAGGTTGTTTAGATATATACATGATTTATTCCTTATTTAAAATAAAAATTTGAAAAAAAAAAATGGATTTCTTTATTTTATTAATTTGGGATCCAGAAGAAGCAGTCTTTCTTTGGTCCATATATTATTTGATTTATATACTATATATAAAAATAAAAACCCTCGATACATATGAAATAATATCTATCTAAAATCAGACGAGTTGATTTGTATTTTGTATTCCATCTATGTTCTATATATTTAATAAGAAGTTCTTAATCTTTCTGTTCTTTGGAAAAATTGAACACACGATGCTCCTATTTCTTTATTTCATTATGAGTCGTATGCTTGCGACAATAACGACAAAATTTTCTTAATTCTAATTGTCCGGGTGTATTGTGGCGATTCTTTTGAGTACTATATCTAGAAATCCCTGTCGACTCCTTATTGGTACCCTTTCGAACACAATTAATACATTCCAAAATAACTCGGATTCTAACATCTTTGCCCTTTGCCATGAACCTCCTTTCCTTTTTGGATCGACTTAACTGAATTTTTATACCTATTCTTTTATTCTTCTATTTTGAATCCAAAGAAGAAGAATAAAATCCATAGAAATTCCTAACTAAAAAGGGGATTTCTAAAGATTTTGTTGTAATTCTTCGAATTCTCTAACGAATCCAATCCAATAGAATACAAAATTTTTGAAATTGGTAAATTAAGTAATAAAAAATGGAGAAATAATTAAAGAATACAATCCTTATCTATCTTTTCTTTCTTTTTGCTTCTCAAAATATACTAAAAAAGAATTCAAAAAGGTAAAATCTTCGTCATGTCACGAAGAATTCTATCTCTCGCATAGGAAGAATTAAAAAAAAGGGAATGACAAAGCATCTGGGAATAAACGATTGATTTCTATCAATAAACCTGCTAAAGCCCCAAACCATAGAGTACTTAGCACGGGTGCTACAGAGAGATATGTTTTTATATCCCGCATTGAAAATCCTCCTTCCGTATTGGAATACATATATGATCAGATACTCTTGCCCAAGATCCTTTGTATTTCTTTTGTTTAGGCGAAATTCCTAACTAAAAAAACAAAATCAATATTCTATATATATAGAATGAATCATAATAAATGAGATTTTCCTATCCCTAAAAAAGATGACCCCTTCTTCCTATACATTACTAAGAAATAGGAATCCTTCTTTTATAGGTGAAATTCGACTGGATTTTAGATGTATACCCTTCCTTGATTATATGAGACCAAAAACAAGAAATGACAAGAAAGTTCTATATAGATAGAGAAATATAAGAAGTTCTATATAGATAGAGAAATATAAGAAAATTACGATGTGGAAAACAAGAAAGGATTTATGTACAATGGCATTATAGAACAATTTGGAAAAGGGATGTAGCGCAGCTTGGTAGCGCGTTTGTTTTGGGTACAAAATGTCACAGGTTCAAATCCTGTCATCCCTACCTATTAATTCTCTCTTCTTTATGGGCCGTAGCGGGGAGATCGATTAAAGTGGAGTGGGTATAACTTGAATTTGTGGATACTATACGGACGTGAGACACGTTAGGAGTAGAAAAGGATTTTCTTTTTGTTTTGAAAGCGCTCTTAGTTCAGTTTGGTAGAACGCGGGTCTCCAAAACCCGATGTCGTAGGTTCAAATCCTACAGAGCGTGATTCCATATATCTTATGTCGAAACACAGTAAAAAACTAAAAAAAAACAAAGTAGAATTGCAACTCCAATTTGACCTCCTCCAGACCAGAGAAGAGAGGAGGTCAATCAAAAAAGAAATATTACTCAATCAAAGATCCAACTGATCCCCACGCCTGTATTGCAAATACGCAGTCACGAATAATCCCGCTAAAGTAATAGGAATTAGGCCT